CTATGAAGCATGGACTACCTCAACTAAGTATTCGAGTAACTAATAAACTTCTACAAGATGTAGAGTCTTATAAGGTAGTATTTGGAGGAAGTCTCTACTTTGATAGTAGTCAAAATGGTTACTATCAATGGTCTATACAAAGTCGAAAAGATGTTATCATGATGCTAGATTACTTTAAATCAAATACTTTCCGAAGTCATAAATCACGACGATTCTTCCTTATTGAGGAATATTACAGTCTTTACGATCTCAAAGCATTTAAACCTGACAGTATTCACCATAAAGCATGGCTAGCTTTCCTAGACAAATGGAATAAGTTGATGATATAGTCCACCTTTCTTCTATTCATCCGCTTATATTAGTAGAAGAGAGAAGCACCCTGAAGTTTACATCCTCATTCTGCCTGGATCCGGTATCATAAGTCATATCGTTTCGACTTTTTCGGGAAAACCTGTTTTCGGGTATCTAGGCATGGTTTATGCCATGATCAGTATAGGCGTCCTTGGATTTCTTGTTTGGGCTCATCATATGTTTACTGTGGGCTTAGACGTTGATACCCGTGCCTACTTCACCGCAGCTACCATGATCATAGCTGTCCCCACTGGAATCAAAATCTTTAGTTGGATCGCTACCATGTGGGGGTTCGATACAATACAAAACACCCATGTTATTTGCTGTAGGGTTCATCTTTTTGTTCACCATAGGAGGACTCACGGGAATAGTTCTGGCAAATTCTGGGCTAGACATTGCTCTACATGATACTTATTATGTGGTTGCACATTTCCATTATGTACTTTCTATGGGAGCCGTTTTTGCTTTATTTGCAGGATTTCACTATTGGGTAGGTAAAATCTTTGGTCGGACATACCCTGAAACTTTAGGTCAAATCCATTTTTGGATCACTTTTTCGGGGTTAATCTGACCTTCTTTCCTATGCATTTCTTAGGGCTTTCGGGTATGCCACGTCGCATTCCAGATTATCCAGATGCTTACGCTGGATGGAATGCCCTTAGCAGTTTTGGCTCTTATATATCCGTAGTTGGGATTTGTCGTTTCTTCGTGGTCGTAACAATCACTTCAAGCAGTGGAAAGAACAAAAGATGTGCTCCAAGTCCTTGGGCTGTTGAACAGAATCCAACCACACCGGAATGGATGGTACAAAGTCCTCCAGCTTTTCATACTTTTGGAGAACTTCCAGCTATCAAAGAGACGAAAAGCTATGTGAAGTAAAAGAAGAAAAGGTCGCCGATTGCTACTAAGAACCTAACAGAACTTTTCAAAATGTGGATGGAGAATCCTGCAATCCGTCGTCCCCTTCATTCCATCCAGCCTCCTCTTCCGCCCGGTCCTGAATTACCCTTTGAGGAGCCATCCGTGTCCAGCTTTATCCATCCATCCAATGTATAGCGGTTTCCATTTGACCATTTTGATGCGTCATTGGCGAACTGCTGAGGTAGATGGTGATAGGAAATGGTATTCGGCAGCTTTGGCAATGATTGTGGTAGGGTCCAATTTTCGCTCATATTTTTCTTTTATATTATAAATGTGGTTATTCCTTTGAAGCCAAAGGTGCCAGCATGTGAAGGTGAACAATGTGTTCCATGGGATTTGATTAGTGTGCGCTGTCTGATTGAGACAGTTGGTTTTGAGCCAAGTGAGGATATCCTCTGGGGGTTGTTGGGTGAAAGTGAAATGGAGTTGACTCCCTCCATATAGTTTTAGCTTTTGTGCAGTCTCGAAGCACATGGAGACCAGTTTCCATGGACCATAGAGATAGACCAGCTAAGGGTGTAGTTACATAGGATCCCGTGATGAGGGGAATCGGTCTATCTTGACTATTGGATTCAGGATAGGTGCATTTGAATCCTCTTCTTTAACTATGTCATTTGTTCTTCTCCCCTAACCCTCCTTAGTTCTTCTTCTACCGTTCGTGCCTTGCACAAATTAGCCCTTTTAAGTAAGTATTTGTCAGTCGTTAGGCTTCCATAAGGAAGGCATAGAAAACGCTTAAATCCCTACTCCCACAGGGAAGCGGAAATCAATCTCCGACCGGGAATTCGTTGAAAGAAAAAGATTCTTTTATCCGCTCGAAGGCTTGCTGACACTTCTCATACCACTTCCTGGAATTGTTCTTTCGAAAAAGTTTAAGAAAGAGTCTTAGGCGCATGGAATTAGGTAACTCTTCCATTAGTCACTTTCTCGCCTTAGGGATAGTTAAGAGGAAACTGCACTTTAATGAAGGCAGATAGGGACTTTAACTAGTGCGTTAAGCAAGTCTAGGGATATCCAAATAGTCAAAAAGGGAGTGAGTGCACCAATACATAAATAGCCAGTGCCATTATGTCCATTCCCATTTCCTTGGAAGGAATCTCCGGCCTAGCTAAGATCGGTGAGCCTTTCCTCTTGTTAGCTGCTATTTTGGGGTGAAAGCAAATCTCGACCATACTTTTGTCTTTGCTTCCCCAAAGTCTTAGATTGGCGAACGAAATCGTCACTTTGGTTAGCAGTGGGCCCATCATAGGTGCATGCAATAGGATCCGATCCGACCTGTGGGCCTAGGTGGTTAGGATGTTTCCGAATGCTTCTACTCCGTTGGTTCTATGAATCCCGACTGACATTGCTATGCAATAAGAAATCCGCATAGGAGTGAAAAGACCAATACAGATAGAGAGGCACTAAGAAAACCAATGCTTTGCCCCGAATCAAAGGGAGCGATCCATCAAAAGCAAAAGATAGATTTCTTCCGCCCTTCCCCGTAGCGAAGGTCTAACCTTCTTCTTTCATTGAAGAAAACAGTTCTTTTTGTCGAAGATAGGATGATGATTGAATATCTTAATTCTCTTATAATAGCTGTTCCTTACAGGGGAGGCGGGGTAATCAGCACCAAGACCATGACCGCTATAATGCACGTTACCAAGGCCAGCAGCTTCATTATCAGAAAGACCCTTCTCAGAATCATTTACATTTAAAGCTTCTTCATGAAGAGGCTCACCTTGGTGAGATTCAATAGCAGCAACAAACTCTGTTTTTTTGTGAAAGGCTTAGAAGAAGGAGTAGGTGGAAAACTTTCATCCTCTTCCTACTAAGGAAGAACCAAGTGGCGAGGCTGAAGGCGTCTGCGAGGTTGCTTACCGGCACATTTCTTCTTCAGAGAAGGACTGGAACCTTTTATAGACTAGAAGATCCATAATGCTCGCAATACGAAGAATAAACTCATGGGGAGGCCAGGACATATTGATGCATACTTCAAGGTGGTCTTTTCTTTGCAGATTCTTTTATCAAAGAATAAAAGGCAGAACACCCAGTATCCTCGGAAAGCAGATGCGCTAAGGTGACCCCTAACCTAAGCAGGAGGCTACCACGGACCTTTTTTAGCCTCACGAAGACAGCACCGGTAAGGTTGTACCTAAGCCTAAGGGCTGGCCTTTACTGGATATAATTCCCTCTGCGAGCTACCGGATCTAATGCACCATTCTTCGGCCTATTACGAAGAGTTTCGATGTACCAGATCGTCTTGTCTTTCATCAATATTCGGCAGGAGCTTTTATTTGAGCCCTTATTCCTTTTCTTTCAATGGGAGCTGAGTTGCCAATGTTCGAAGATCTTTATTAGTTTCTGCTGTCAGGATAGCAATTCTTCTTTGTTTACATCCTACCCTCGCTCAACCTCACCCCAGGTAAACCGAACCTGGGAATACCGTCAATTTGACTTTATCGGAGTTCCTTCTTCTCCTTTAAAGAAAAAGCATCTCCTTTATCCCCAGTTTAGAAACCTGCCCGGCACAGAAATGAGGGATTTGATTCGGATACTTCTACTGCGGAGTGCCCAGCCCAGTTTGACTCTGCCGTCGTTCCACGCCCATCATCAATCATACATCGAAAGCCATTGAATGCCTAACCCTAGTCCTTCCTCCCGGCAAAGGGAGGGGTCTAAGGTGGATTAAGGGAGTTTAAGGAAAGAGCGTCATTGGCCCAGTAAACCAATATTCCGGCATCTGTTCTACTATAGCCCAGCCCGTTCCGGAGCAAGCATAAGTGAAAGTTTATCCATTAAAAGATCCAGCGGATAGCGATCGGGATCTAGAGTCCGCGGGCGTAGTTTCATAGTTTGTTGCGGATCACCTACCACGTTAAGGCATACCTTACTTTTACTCTTCCTTATAGTAGACCCAATGATTATGTATTGGACTATACCAACATATGCAAATGATTGGCATAATCACCGGCGGGACAGAGACAGGGGTTGCAGTTTCAGTTCCAAAGTCTACAGACCCAGAGCTAGGTGTTGACCGGGCAAAAGCATAAGTCGTTTCAGTAGCACACTGTGGTCCGGGCAATGTGCCGACAAAGAAGCGCGATTACGCTGTTCGGGCAGGCGCGTGTTCTGACGAGAAGAGCTAGAGCTTCAACGGGCTTATATGAAGTCAGAGGCATTAGTGAAGGGGAATAAGCTTAAGCTAGTGGCCTCTTTGATTTGACTTCTGATAGACCTCGGCTTTTTCGAGCTTGGTAACCTCTAGTTTGATCAGGAAAACCAGCTATTCGACGAGGCAACAACTATTCAACCGGAACCAGAAGAGGTGGATCATTAAACGTACCTATTCGAACGAAGCCTTGCACCCCTCCTCGATGATAGTAGCTGGGTGGACTATTGGATACGGAACATAGAACTACCAGGCGAAGGAGAGAAACCTGGGATCGGCTCTCGTCTGCTATGATCTCCCCAGTCAAAATATCGGATTTGTAACCGAACGAGAGTTGTTGTTGCGATTTCTAAATGAAATTGAATTTCAATCTTTCCCGCTAAGCATTAGATTCGCTTCGCTGGGGCTATGAAATGCATGCATATGAAAACCTTCCTACTTAGAACAAGTAATTGTCGTCGATCAACCCTACCTTCGAATTTTGCGTATAGCACCCCGGTCTTGAACTGACAGGAATACAGGCTTTGGTATCCAAAGTGAAACGGATACTAGTTTTAATCATGAGTGGGGTAACCCGTCCCCTCTCTAGCCGTCTTTACATCTGCCTATGTTGTATGGTTAGGGATGAACCGCACCATGCGCTCGCTACTTGTTGCTCGAGCAACTCAAACTCCTATTGAAGGTATTGATTCCACCGCGACTGCTGCTTCATCTTCTTCTCATTCCCCGCTCCAGCCATGCTGGCTGCTGCTATCTCAGCTCGGTCAACTGGCTCTGGACCAATAGATCGGACTGAATGCTTGAACCTCTGCATCTCGAAACTTGGAGACTAGTTCTCAATGATCGATCGATAACTAACTAACTTCTGCCCGAACCCACCTATTTACGCTTCATTCCGATCCCTACGCACTCGCACTGGTTTGGAGAGCTATTGAGACGAATCCGGGCTCATGTTTGGCCCTATATAGGTTGGCGGGTGGGCTACAAAATCCGCTGAAACGAAAATCCAACTAGTCCCCAGTAATCCGAATGGAGCTTCGTATGGTGCGCAAGGTGCAAAGTCTACTTTCGCACGCAGAATCTACTGAATCCACTGCTTAACGGCTATACGATGATAAAAACATCCGCTGTTGCTGGACCCAGCCCGTGCTGCCTTAATTGTTTGTTGGTTCATCGGATTTTTCTTAGTATATGAAATCCACACTTTGACACCTAAGATTCCGTAACGAGTAGATACTTCCGCAGGAGCATAATCGATTTTCTGGTTAAATACATTACGAGATGTTTTTCCATTTATTCCCTTTCAGGATCAGTCGCGGTCTTCCAAACTTTACCAATGGTATGGACGAATTCCTCACTTCATCCAAATGTGTAAAAGATTCTAGCCGCACAACAAAGCCGAGTACTCTACCGTTGACAGAGAATAAATACCCATGAATATTTACATATTCCAGGATATTTACATATTCATTGGTATTTATTTGAATCCAATCAAAGAAATTCACAATAGCTAAGCTTTCTTTTCTGATGCTGCTTTCCCGATACGAAAGAAATGGTAAGCTGCTTCCTCTACTTATTATGTATGCTTTTTGATTATTCTATATAATAGAAGTATAGCATAACATTAGCTCTTGCTTTCCATATATTACTGGTTCTGGCATATTATACTATATTATACTAGCGAGAGTATCTTATCCGAGCTAGTTAAGATGACTGGAAGAAGGATTTATCCTCTGTCTCAAAGTTGCTATCACATGGCTTTTTTGACTTTAGAAAAGTAAGATATTCAACTTATTTGCCCCTATAAAAGTAGTCAAAGATTCCATCCACTCTAGTCCTCACGGATCGTAGGCGATCTAAGGTTATCGGCTCTCCGGCCCCATTTCGGTGTACGATTGGAGAGCTCACTGGGCCCGCCGCTTTCTCAATCGAAAATGGAAACTGTCAAGATTAGCGTACTGAACGATTTCGATTATTATCTATGTTATTTCAGGATTGATTTTCGTTGATCGGATCGAGCACATAGGCCTAATTAGTGAGCGGAGCGCTTTGCAAGAGTAGGAAAGCAAAGTCTTATTGATAGAGTTGTATCGAGCTATTTTCGATCTCTTGTCTCTGTAGATACGGTCGATCTGAGATCTCATGTCTATAATGTCGAGCTATCGCTCTCATGATTCTCTAAAGTGCATTCTATAGAGTGACATCTCACATTGTATGGAAAGCGTATTCTCATCTATTGATAGCTGGATATGAAAGCTAGCCATTCTATGCTATGAACATTACAGCGATTCCTGTGGGAAGCACTTATCTTTCATTACCTGAGCAGGCACTCTGGATTAGTGCCCAGTCTCCAGAGTAGCTTTCCATAAAAGCTCCAGTTTTCCAAGTGGAGTTACAAATAGTAGGAATAAATACCTGCCGAAGACTTATAGGCAAGGAAAGTAAGTAACTAGGGCTTCCGCGGAAACTGAAATCTACGAGCCTTTGGCAATGATTCTGGATCAATTATTCGTTTTATGAACGCTTTAGTTTAGTTCACCATAATCTGCGCATCGAAAAGTCGGTTTTTCAGCATTCAAATAAGCCAATTAATCGACCTTGAATGTGGTCAAGTTGAAGGGGAATAACTTCTCAGTCGGTCCTTGGGACGGAAGCCTCCGCATCACACGTCCCGGCGATAGGCAGAGACCAAGATTTTACCACCAGCTAGAAGATTTTAGTACCTTTGTTAGCCGGGCCTATGTTTAATATTAATCTCTCTACAAGTCTTCTAGGCTATCCTAGTTGATAGCAAAAGTCCTGGCGTAAGGCCTAAGTGAGCCATATTTGTTTTGTTCATACAGCACGTGCCGTTCCTACCGACTCCGTTAACCTTAAGCTCTAGTTCTCACTTCGCGCAGCTCCATTCACCCCCTCTGGGGATTCTTCTTTCATACTACGTCTTTCAACACTTGATTTTCTTTCAGATCCTTCTGCTTTGATGCTTCGATTAGCGCTACTACTCCTAGATATTGAATTTTGAAGTGCATGGCTGCGGGTAGGAGGTCAAAATAAAATAAGGTCTTTCTTCACTATCTGGCTATCGAGAATAAAAAGAATATGAGGTGAGGATGGTCGTAGATCAGGCACCTTCTAAAGGAACTATTACATAAGAAAGACATTGAATCGCAAAAAGTCTTCTGATAAGGATTTTCTGCTTTCTTAACTCTGTAGCTTAGAAAGAGTTCAATTCCTTTTGCTAACTTCCCACCTCCGACGGAATCGTACCGCTATCCCAATAGGAAAGACTAGTTACCGCTCCGTGCGTGGGAAGATAAGAGACTTTGCTGCACTCATTCACTCCGGAAGTGACTACTTGTCCATTCCTCTAACTAGTCTGCTCTCATCCAGCAAGCTCGCTAAGACAAGAAGCACTCGGCTTACTCACCGAGGGGCGGCGAGAACCTTTATCATATTATCATATGAAATGTGAAATGAAACTTAGCTGGCTGAGGGCTGTCTATTAAGGAAAGAAACCAATTAGTACCTACAGCCCACAGTAAGAGGAGTTGATGTTTCGGAAAAGTCCAGTGAAAGCAAAGGGAGGACAGAGAGAACTCCATAGATCCCTCCTAGGTCAACGGGCAACGGGCTTTGACTTCGTTGAGCTTCAAAGCATTCCCGCTCCTTTGCAATCAAACCCCGGAACTACGGCTCAAAGGATCGTGCAGTGGATGTGTCGGGTTCGAAAGTCTATCCTACTCCTCCTCCTGCCGTTGGAATGGTGTGTTCGTCTCTGCCTGTTCAAAGAGCGACAATCAATGGTTAAGAAGGAGCACCTATCTGCCTGACTGGAAATCCAAGCTCCCTCAGATGAATGATTGTTTGTTCTTGCTTGATTACCGGAGGACCAACGCAGGAAGGCGTTGTCACTGCGACTTGGTGCCCACTATGCTCTTCACGGAAAGGAGTGAAACGAGCAAGGAGAGAGTCAACCTTAATGTCAGTGATAATAGTAAAGGAAGAGACAGAATCTCATCTGCTTGGCTGGTCGACACAAGCAATGCCCAAAGAGCATTCTTTTCTATTTTCATGCTTCATAAGTACTGTATTCGCTGGATTGAAACAGTCTCTTTTGTGCCTGACCTAATCCTCTAGCTCTTTACTTGCCAGGAGAAGGCTCGAGAGACCAACAACTGAAACTAGCTCGTCAAGTATAGGATAGGTCTACAAGCGGTTGGGAAAAGACCACTTGATGCAAGTATCGAAATCGAACTAGGAAATCATTTAGTACTCTGGAGAATAAAGCATCTTATGGTAAAAAGCTTTTGTCCGGAGGCCTTCTTATATAAGGCAAAGCATGAATCAATTATGTCAGCCCTCCTTGGCCTTCACTTACAGGATTTCCTCTTCATTACCATGCTAAAGTACCGAGAAAGACTTTCCACTCACTTCCTTTCATTTGTGATTTCCTTTACCGACACATGCTCAATATTGGGTAGCGCTTCTTATCTGGAAATCCATTCACACTTCAAGCTTAAACTAATAAAGAAATGGCACAGCTGAGTGCTAGAATCTTAGTCGATGGAAGTTAGATTCACTAATTCACTAAATATTCGTTCAATTGAAATCATAACTGTCAAACTCTTTGTTCTCATAACAAAGAGCTAGTATAGGGCTAGTAACTTTCACTAGATATGGTCTTGCTCTCAGCCCTTTTCCTAGAGATCTGGGATGGAGTGTCGAACTCAGATACATATAAAGAGGGGATTGATTCAAAGTGTCTAGGTACCAAGAGTCAATGAAGAGAGGGGCTTGAGGGCCCAGCAGACATCAGTCCTTAAACCGTAAAGATCCGATCTACGAATTAAGATGCTAATAGCAGCTATATACCCAACCCTTAGGAGATCCAATTCTAGGCATACTCCTATTAGACTAGGCTAGTCTATGTAATCCTCAGGGCTTTCTAATAAGAAAAGGGCTTACCTTATAGTGGTGCTTTTGGCAATAAGCGCTCTTAGCCTATCCGTAGCTATTGAATCAAGATGGGCCCCTTAAATCATACAAAAGAAAGAGTTTATCTTGAAGTTGTTCGGTCATCGAATTTTAACTGGTATGGAACTGCTTATTCAAAAAGCCTTATTTTAGGCCCTTCTATGGCTCATGTATGAACAGCAAAACTCATGCGGATTGCCCTGGATGATCTATGGGTGGGGGTATCAAACTCGTGAGAGAAGGGCACCTTTCCTTTCGCTGAACGGAATGTTGAGATCTTTGAAGAACTAAGAATTTCTTTATTGGTCTCAGGCCTCGTCTTCATACTCGACACATGCCTGCCGTTTCGGGTGCTCTTGCCGGGGAAGATTTGAATGATAAAATTCGGCTTAAGCGAGTGCCTTTCCTGGTACTTTCACTTTAAGTCAACTAATAAAGCGTTACCTTTCAGTTAGCCCTCCTTCCATGGTACCTAGACACTTTGAATCAAGGCTACGCCCCCTTAGGCTATTAGTGAAAGCGGAATCACACATCCAAGAGCTAGGAGTTAGAGTTAAGCTTAAACAGCCTTCCCCAGCTCTCTCTCAATCTCATGAGTTCAAACCGGGGCAAGCGGTCCACGAGAATCTCTTCCTTGCGTAGGCTCAGTACAGTACTTCTTACTGATTGGAGACCTTACGACAATGGTTCACAGACAGACTGCTGAGGCAATATAAATCTTGTTATCCCAATAGTCAATGTTATATTCGTAGATGAGGCTGCAAGAATCATCATCTTCTTTTCTTTGCCTACTCTCTTCTGCTATCTCCTTTTTTCCTTTTTAAAGGTGATTTTCTCCCGAAAAGTTGTCAATGATTCTGAAATGGATTATGATTCCCAAAAGTAGAAAATAAGAAGAATCAGGAGCCCTTGATTCCTTGTTCTTAGGAGTCTCCTAGACTTGAAGACTGCTGCTGAGAGTGAGTTGAAGCCAGGCGAAATAGAAGATAGAGATCGCTAGCTTCACACCTAAGGACAGAAAGACAAAGCCAAGGCAGGAAAGCAAAGAGAGAGGTATTAGATCAACTAGAATAATAAGGTATCCGTCTTAGAGAGAAGGCAGGCTAGGAAAAGTCCTGTGATCAGTGATGAGATGCAGACTGAAATGACCACTCAGCCGGCTTGATCGACTAATCAAGAAGCCACCAAGGCATGAGAAAGACTCAGAAGCAGAGATGGGAGAGAATGAGACAAGCAGCCTAAGAAAGGTTCAGAAGGATGCTGGTGAGAGTTCTTCAAGTAAAGCCAACCAGAGAAAATCTTCGACCAGAAGGAGTTCGAGTTTAGAACGCTACCAGATAAGGTGAATATGGTATTGAGTTTGCTACTCATTTTTGAAGCTAAACCTGGTCAGCCAAGTGTTATAGACGTTAATGTGTCATTATTGTAGAGGAAATAGCCCTGAGTTGGGCCTAGATCGGTCGTGGAATCAAGTAGACCGACCAAGACTAATGAAAGAGAGAAGGAATCCGCCACTTTCGTTCTATAAAAGTCTTCAGATAGTATGATCTATGATCCAGCATTGAAAACCCCTTTCTTTCTATCTTATATATCTTAGCTTAGCCCACTTCGATGGAAAGCAAATGTTCTATGGTGGAGAAGGGGCTGCTTTAAATAAAGATATTGACGGGATCGGTCATGAAGAAGCTCAGCAAGCAGAAAGATTCTTTGATTCCAACCATGACAGACTTTGCTGTAGTAGAGACCTCAACCCAGGTCCTATCGAACCTACCTATGGTCCCTTTCCCCGCTCCTCAATTACATCCACCCTAAAACGGACGAATGGAATTGTATTCATACTTCCTTTCTTCAAGAGTTGCTGAATTCCACCACAATGGGGAGCAAATAAGGATAACTAGAGTATACAAAGTAGAATAGAGCGAAGGAAGCTACATACACAGGATGGACGTAGTTCATGCTCCGTTAAGATTAGGACTGAGAATATGAACACTTATGCAGCTATCTCTCAAAAGAGTCGTTAAGTTGACTCGCTAGTGCTACCTTTCATGGTATATAGAGAGTTCAGGCAATCGGTCTCTTCGGTAGCGCTAGGAAGAAGATACATACTTGAAGCGAGACAAAGAGCACAAATAGATAATAGATGGACAAACATCTCGTTATCGCTCAAACCTCTTTGTTGAGTAAAGGTGAGAGGGAGAGTGAAGGGTCGAACATTAGTGAGAGGAAGGAGAAAGAGGATGGACGAAGTTCAGGTAGAGGTTAACAGAGTGAACCGGCCGCCTTAGTCTTCAACTCTCACGCTGACCGAAGCTACTGTGGCGTAATACGAGGGCCTTCCTTTTAGAAAGTTAGAAAGGAAAAGGGCGGTTCGCTAAAAAGGTTTACTAAAGGAGGAACGTCATCAAGCAGATAGGAAAATGGAGAGTTGAAGGATGGAATTACCACTCTTTTCTTTTTCTATAGTAGAAGAGTCCCAGTATTCGACTCCGAAAGGAGCTAAGGGTCGATGTAATTGAGACATGATCTACATAATAAAAGATCATAGCGCCTAGAGGTCTGCAAGCCTTATGGTCAAACCTAGACCTCGGGTGGTTGAGTGGAATCCCTTTTATTAGGACCGTAGGCCTATGGATTCTAGAGTAGAGAGAACTCCTATGGAATGTCTTTCTCTCGGGGAACTCCCAACATCCCAGAGGTGCCGGAACTCTCTTCCCTTCCAAAGGGAGCTAATGGGCTCAAGGAGCTAAACGGTTTAAATACTCCCCTCTCTAACGAGCCAGCAAGAAAATAAGCCTTGGCTTAAGACTTTAAATATGCTTCTGGCGGAATGAAAGACTCAAACTTTCCCTATATGGGAAAATATCCTATTTTCTTTGTAGTTCCGTTCCAAGGCGGTCCATTCGAGGCAATAAAAAGGCTAAGTAGATGTCTTTATCTGGGGAAGTGAGTTTGCTTACGCTATTGGGAGTTCACCTCCAGCTCTTTCCTCTCCTATTAAGTCGAGTGCTTCTGCCCCTGCTTCTGTTTTGGATGGGTATTGAGAAGGAGTGGAAGTTGCAATCATAAGCTGAGCACATTCTGTTCTCTTGAGAATTGTCAACCATATAGTTGGGGTTGCTTTCGATGATGTCGATCCAACCAATCCAATTAAAGTTGCTCTAACTGAGTTAGCCTTGTTTCCCTTGTTTAGTTTAGCTTTTGTGTAAAAGTAAAGGAGTCCCCCTTATCTTGGGTCAAGGGAGAAAGTACTAAAAGTCTGGAGGTAAGTCAATTCTCCTGGCAGTGAGGAGGGACTTTCATAAGGCAGTGTATAAGGATATATACCATTTGAGAGCTTGAAGTTTTAAGATGACTATTCCTACCCTGTCTAAGGTGTGTAGGATTTCTCCCAATAGTAGGGGTCTCCCCAGTTCTTGTTCACCTGATAGTATACTCGTATCAGTAGTAGTTCTACGAGAGCCATATGAGTAGTGAATAGTTTCCTTCTTGGTATAAGGCGACAGAGGCGAGAAGGGTCGGTAAAGTTCTATTTAAAGCACAAGGGATAATGTTGGGGCTAGATAGTTGGCACTAATTGCTAGATTTCTTTCCATGTCTTAGTAATCTTTATCGGGAAGGTCTAACTAGATAACTTTTCCCGAGGTTTTAGTTGCAGTGAATGAAGATTTCTTCTTTAAGGGAAAAGGTCTATCAGCAGTTCCAGAAGTTGCACTTTCTTTCAATGTTGGTCCAGGCCCCGTATCAATTGGCCTTGCCTACTTCAATGCCAATGCCTGGTAAACATGTAGAAAAGACAGTTGAGAGGGCGGGCGCTGTTTTCATCCAACTAGAAATATCTTAAGAGAAGCAGAGAACCAATGCCCAAAAATTCCCATGTTGGTTGGACCAAGGCTCATTTTTGAGAAGTCTTTCTTCATTTTTAGAGCAAGTCTCCCTCGGGGGGAGCAGAACAAAAAAATGACCATTCGAACTGCCTATGTCGATACAGCAGGAGCTACATAATTTTTCTGAAGACGTCCTCCTCTTAGGACTGAAATACATTCTTTATTTTCTTGTCTTTTACATTTCCTTTAGTAACAAACTAATCCTAATTGTCATTTTTAACAATTGGGGTAATCGCGTGAATTTGAAAATCGGGTTTACAGGAGTCAAAGTGGAAGTCGTGGTGCTTCCTACTAGGAAAACCAATTCCGATCCCGAGAGTTCAAAAGACGAAAAGAAAGATGAGAAATAAAGGAAAGGAATAGCTTTGTGCATCTTTCTGACTCCCATGCTTTCTGTTGGTCAACAACCAACCGCAGCTCTCGTTTAGTTTTTCACTACTCGTACAGGAAGGACTCTCTTTCTGTCTGGAGGGAATCATCGGTTCTCAATCAATCATGCCTCAACTAGATAAATTCACTTATTTCACACAATTCTTCTGGTCATGCCTTTTCCTCTTTACTTTCTATATTGCCATATGCAATGATGGAGATGGAGTACTTGGGATCAGCAGAATTCTAAAACTACGGAACCAACTGGTTTCACACCGGGAGACCAACATCCGGAGCAACGACCCCAAGAGTTTGGAAGATATCTTGAGAAAAGGTTTTAGCACCGGTGTATCCTATATGTACTCCAGTTTATTCGAAGTATCCCAATGGTGTAACGCCGTCGACTTATTGGGAAAAAGGAAGAAGATCACTTTGATCTCTTGTTTCGGAGAACTAAGTGGCTCACGAGGAATGGAAAGAAATATATTCTATTTGATTTCGAAGTCCTCATATAGCACTTCTTCCAATCCTGGATGGGGGATCACTTGTAGGAATGACATAATGCTAATGCATGTTCTACACGGCCAAGGAAGCATCGGTTTTTAATCTCATTATGACTTGGTCGTTCGGAAGAGCATTTTTCTCGATCAGAATAGTGGAATGGAGGGCACTACAAGAAAAAGATAGAATCGCCCCGCGAAGACAGAGGTTCTCGAGATTCTCAATCGCACTTTTTAGTGGGGAGGAATAGTGCGGGAAGGGAGCGAGACCAAGCCGAGCCACTAGGAGACCCTTCCCACGTGTCAAGTTGAATAAATGAATGCAGCCTCAACCAGAGAGATCAACCTGCGCCTTTGATTTTAGGCCGCTGGCGGCGCAGAACGAACTAATCCGCGACCAGCAAGTTTTTCGAAAGCGAACTGAATGGAATTGTTACTTTCCAAAAATCTTGCTGAAAATCAAAGAAAGAAGGTCCATTTTCCCACGTAGTTCGTCGGTCAAACCAACGATTATCTTCTCAAAGTAATAAAGAGATCTTTTTCTAGTTCTTCTTCTATCAATGCAATGAAAGAACCATCCCTTCCTATTTGTTTTCCTGTCAGATAGAAAGAAAATGTGACCCCAAAGAGCCCTTCTTTACTACTTTAGGGGTGGGGGTGAAGGGGGTTTACATACAACCGAGGCAAAGTGGTTTATGATTGAATCTCAGAGGCATTCTTATCATTTGGTAGATCCAAGTCCATGGCCTATTTCGGGTTCACTCGGAGCTTTGGCAACAACCGTAGGAGGTGTGATGTACATGCACTCATTTCAAGGGGTGCAACACTTCTCAGTTTGGGCCTCATATTT